TATACAACATAATGTGAGTTTGTAATACTATATATGGATGGAAATTTGAACTAGCTTACGACGCTGACCGAGCTTTGCCTGATTTAGGGGTTTGACAGGAATAACAAGGACTCTTCGGCTTAGGGGGTAGGGGGGTTTGCCGCGCGCGTAGGCGGAGGGGGGAATCGTAGGAATAATATGTGGAGTAGGTAATAAGCTTATGCACTTGAAAGAAAAATATGTAATTCTTAAGTATATGTCCTATATCATTACATTAACTTTGGTCACGTCAATTTAGGTGGGTTCCACCTTGTTATTTTAATGGGAACACCACTGGAGATGTAATGTGATTTCCACCCGAAAAAAAAAAAAACCAAATGCCTCTAGGTGGCTGTTTACATGGGGGGTGCTTGCTAATATGCACTCCACCATTAACTTATGCCAGGATAATTCACTGTTTGGGCGAATATAGTATTATGGCCCTGAAATAGGAACCAGATGCCAGTAATAGTGCAGTTTGTGCGACCCCCACAATTATTGTCCCTGATCGTTCAAGCATGATGTATCTTAAGGTATTGATTGTTGATGGTTTCTCATTGCCCCGTAGCACGATATAAATTTATAAGAGTTTTTCAGTTATGTTAGATGAGGGTAAGCTATGCGGGTGTAATCTTTATGTTCCGGCCCATCTCGTTATGGATTTTTCAGGTGAATCTTCAGTAGTGCCGATGCTGGTCATGCTATTGACGACTATGAGCATTAAAGGTATACTCCAATTTTAGATTATATCTTGTGTAGTGTGCGAGTCCATCGTGTAAAATTATACGCCAATATGTACTATAACATAGTGTTGAGTTATGCATATTATGTACTAGAACATAGAGCATGTGTATAAGTCGAACATTTTCTGATCAGAAGATAGTTTAATTAAGAATCCTAGCTTTGGGGGCTAGGGGTGGGAGTTAAAATCTCCTTTTTCTGGCACACGGGGGGACTTTAACCCCCAGTCTTCGGATTACAAGACCGGTGCTTTAAGTACATTTAAGCTACATGGGCAGTTGAAGTTAAGTAGTTTATTTTCTAGTCATCCTATTAATGGATAAAAGACTAGAAATAGGGCGAAATAAAGGACGGAGGCGATTTGGCCTAGGATGATGAAGGGGTGTTCGACTGGTATGCCTCCGATTCAGGTCAAAATGAATAGGTCCGCTACTAGGGTTCAGAATAGGAGTTGGGTTAGAGGACGGAAGGTTATTCCTTGTTGTTTTGATGTGTGTAGTAGTGGTACTGTTATTAGGATTAAAATTGAGGAGAATAGTGCTAGGACGCCTCCTAGCTTGTTTGGAATGGCTCGTAGAATGGCGTAGGCGAACAAGAAATATCATTCTGGTTTGATGTGTGGGGGTGTGACTAGCGGATCGGCGGGGATAAAGTTTTCCGGGTCTTTTAGTAAGTTGGGTGCAAGTGTTGTTAGGGATAGCAGGGCTGTAATAAAAATTATGAATCCTAGTATGTCTTTGAGTGAGAAGTATGGGTGAAATGGGATTTTATCGGGGTCGGAGTTTAGTCCGATTGGGTTATTGGATCCTGTTTCGTGTAGGAATAAAGCGTGTAGAATGGTGGCTGCAATGATTACAAATGGGGTAAGAAAATGGAATGCGAAGAATCGGGTCAGTGTTGCATTGTCTACGGAGAATCCTCCTCATACTCATTGTACTAGGGAGTTTCCTACATAGGGGATTGCTGATAGTAGGTTTGTAATTACTGTGGCACCCCAGAATGATATTTGTCCTCATGGTAGAACATATCCGACGAATGCAGTTACTATCACTAGTAGTAGGAGAATTACTCCGATGTTTCAGGTTTCTTTATGAAGGTATGAGCCATAGTACAGGCCTCGTCCGATGTGTATGTAAATGCAGATGAAAAATAGGGAGGCTCCATTTGCGTGTAGATTTTGGATAATTCAGCCATTGTTTACGTCTCGGCAGATGTGAATTACGGATGAGAAAGCGGTTGAAATGTCGGAGGTGTAGTGTATAGCTAGGAATAAGCCTGTTACGATCTGTACTATTAGGCAGACAAGTAGAATGGAGCCAAAGTTTCATATTGAGGAGATATTAGAGGGGGCAGGAAGGTCAATGAGTGCGCTGTTAATTGTTTTGAGTAGGGGGTGTGTTTTTCGGGTGATCATTGGTTCTTATAGTTGAGTTACAACGGTGGTTTTTCAAGTCATTAGTCCTGGTTAGAGTCCGGGTGAGAATTTATGTCATGTTTTATTGAATTAGTTGGGCTTAGCCTGTATATTGGTGTTATTGGGGTTATTACTTGTCCTTCACCGTACTATGCGGCATTAAGTATGGCGTTAGCAGCGGGGGTTGGGTGTGTTACATTGGTTTGGCATGGTGGGACGTTAATTGGGTTAATGCTGTTTTTGATTTATTTGGGTGGAATGTTAGTGGTTTTTGCGTATTCGTCAGCTTTATCGGGGGAGTTATATCCTGATACGTGGGGTGAGGGGGCGGTTAAGTATTATGTCTTGACATATTTGGTTGGGCTTGGGGTTGCGGCTTTATGGTTTAAATATGTGCGTGGGGGGTGGCAGACAGTAGTGGATGAGTATAATGAATTTTTTATGCGACCTGGAGATATTGGGGTCGGGTATGTGTATCATGATGGGGGAGTAATGCTGTTGGTGTGTGGGTGGGCGTTGTTGTTATGTCTTTTTGTGGTATTGGAGTTGACTCGGGGTTCTAAGCGGGGTGCACTTCGAGCTGTTTAGGTTATAGCTAGGAGGGTGGTGGCCAAGATTATAGAAATTAAATAGGAGGCCGTATAGATTTTGATGGTATCATGGCTGGGGCTATCGAAAAAGGAGGTTAGGCGGTGGTGTGCTGGGTGAAGAGTTTTGGGCCCAATTTCTAGTCATTGTCGATCAATTTTAGTGGCCTGTTTGCCGAGTGTAAGGGCAAGTTTTGGTATAGTACGATGAATGATACTTGGGAAAAATCCTAGTATGTTAGAGAAGTTGTGCAGTGTTAAAGAGGGGGTGATTTTGGTTTGTTTAGAGGTTGCGTTGGTTACCGCTAGTGCAATGATAATTCCTATAACAGTGACAATTAGTGCGGCAAGTTTTATTTGTGGTGTCATGGTTATGGTAGGGGTTTTTAGTGGCAGGAAATTTGAGGTGATGATTAGCCCTGAGATAATACTTCCTCAGGCCAGGCGTTCAATAGGTGCAGTTATTGTTTTGTAGTTTTCATTAATTGGAGACAGGGAAAGGAATCGGGGGGAGCCTATGACTACGAAGAAGACGATTCGGAGGCTGTATACTGCTGTGAATGATGTGGCGATTAGTGTTAGGATGAGGGCTCAGGCGTTTAAGTGGGAGGTGTTTAGGGCTTCGATGATTGCGTCCTTTGAGAAGAAGCCTGCTAAGAAGGGTATTCCTGTTAAGGCCAGACTGCCAATGATTAGGCAGGAGGTTGTGAGGGGCATTAGTTTATGTAGTCCCCCTATTTTTCGGATGTCTTGTTCATCGTTAAGACTATGGATAATTGATCCTGAACAAAGAAATAGTATGGCTTTGAAAAAGGCGTGGGTACAGATGTGAAGGAAGGCTAATTGAGGTTGGTTAAGTCCGATGGTAACCATTATTAGTCCTAGTTGGCTGGATGTTGAGAATGCTACGATCTTTTTGATATCGTTCTGTGTTAGTGCGCAAGTGGCGGTAAATAAGGTTGTCAGGGCCCCTAGACATAGACAAGTGGTTAGGGCTAATTGGTTATTTTCTATCAAGGGGTGAAGGCGGATTAGGAGGAAGATACCTGCGACTACCATTGTGCTGGAGTGCAGTAAGGCTGATACTGGAGTTGGGCCTTCTATTGCTGCGGGTAATCATGGGTGTAGTCCAAATTGAGCGGATTTTCCGGCGGCTGCTAGGATAATACCTATTAGGGGGATTGTTAAGTCTAGGTCTTTGGCTAGTAGGAAGATTTGGGGAAGTTCTCATGAGTTGAGGTTTGTTGCGATTCAGGCGATTGCTAGGATTAGTCCGACATCCCCGACTCGGTTATATAGAACTGCTTGGAGGGCTGCGGTGTTAGCATCTGTTCGACCATGTCATCACCCGATTAGTAGGAATGATATGATTCCTACACCTTCTCATCCGATAAATAGTTGAAATAGATTGTTAGCGGTTACCAGAATGATTATAGCTACTAAGAATATTAGTAGGTACTTAAAAAATCGGTTTAGGTGGGGGTCAGTGTGTATGTATCAAGATGCAAATTCTAGAATAGATCAGGTAACATACAGGGCAATGGGAGTGAAGATTAGTGAATAGTTATCAAATTTAAAGCTTACGTTGATGTCGAAGTTTGCAGTGTTTATTCAGTTTCATGTGGTAATAATGGTTTCTGTTCCCTGATCTAAGAAGATAATAAGTGGTAGCATGTTGATGAAAAATGCAGTAGTTACAGCGGTTTTAGCATGTTTAGTGGCTCAAGTTTGGTTGGAGGGTTTGGGGTTGAGGGTTATAATGATGGGTCATACAAGAATTACTAGGGTGAGTAGCAGAGAGGTGGTTGTGATAGTGTTTAGCACAGCTACTACTTGGAGTTGCACCAAGAGTTTTTGGTTCCTAAGACCAACGGATGAGCTATTATCCTTTAGGAGCTGGGCGAATGAGCCGCAGAGTTTAACTGCGGGGGGTAAAGGATTAGCAGTCCTTACTGCTTCAGGCCTCTTTCGGTGGATAAGAGGGGTCTAACCTCTGTTATCAGAATCACAATCTAATGTTTTATATTAAACTATATCTACAGAATCATCATCCTCATATGACTTCTGGTTTTGCTATGAGGAGAATGACTGGTGCCAGATGAAGAAATATAAGTAGGTGTTCTCGTGTGTGTGAGGGGGGAAGATTGGTGATGTGTTGTGGTAGGGGGCCACGTTGTGTTATTATATATAAGTATAAGGAGTAGGCAGCGGTAATTAGAATGCCTGCTCCTGTTATTGTAAGGGTTCGAGAGGATCAATTAAATAGGGCTGTAACAATTGCAAGTTCTCCTATTAGGTTAGGTAGGGGTGGTAGTGCCAAGTTTGCTAAGTTAAAGATAAATCATCAAAGGGCTGTGAGTGGGAAGATGATTTGTAGTCCTCGGGCTAAAATTATAGTTCGGCTGTGGGTTCGTTCGTATGTGGTGTTAGATAGGCAGAACAGGGCGGAGGATACTAGGCCGTGGGAGACCATGAGTACTAATGCTCCGGTAAATCCTCAGGGGGTTTGAAGTAAAATGCCACAAGTTACAAGTCCTATGTGGCTAACGGACGAGTAGGCGATTAAAGATTTTATGTCTGATTGTCGAAGACAGATGGCGCCCGTTATGAAGACTCCTCAGAGGGCTAGGAGAATAAAAGGATATACTAGGTCTTTTGATATGGGGCTTAGAATGGCTATTACTCGTATCATACCATACCCTCCTAGTTTTAATAAAACTGCTGCTAGTACTATTGATCCTGCTACCGGGGCTTCTACGTGGGCTTTAGGTAATCAGAGGTGAATGCCGTACAGGGGTATTTTTACTAAGAAAGCGATTAGACATGCTGCTCATCAGAGCTTGTCTCCTCAGGAGTTGGGGTCTATAGGTATTTGAACATATTGAATGATGGATATTGAAAGGGTTCCTGTGGTCTGATGTAGTATCATCAGGGCTACTAGGAGTGGTAGTGAACCCGCCAGGGTGTAAAATAGGAAGTATGTTCCAGCGCTAAGTCGTTCAGCTTGGTTGCCCCATCGGGTGATGAGAATTAGGGTGGGGATCAGGGTTGCTTCGAACATTACATAGAATATGGTGATCTCGGTGGCACTGAATGCTAAGATTAGGAAGGTTTGGAGGGAGGCCAAAAGAGTGATGAAAGTTCGTTGTCGGTCGATGGGTTCTGTTTTAATGTGGTGTTGACTAGCTAGGATTATGAGTGGTAGGAGTCAGCAGGTGAGTACTAGTAGAGGTGTTGATAAGGGGTCTGAGGCTATGTATAGGTTGGCAGTTGCTCACCCGGTTTCAAAGGATCATTTAGCTAAGATAAAGCTAATTAGGGCAATTACTATGCTATGAATGGTTATGTTAGTTCATAATCATTTAGGGGAGGAAAGTCAGACTGTTGGGAATAGTATAATGGTTGGGATTAGGATTTTTAACATTTTAGTAGGTTTAGAGCTTTAATTTGATTTGAGCCGTGGGTTCGGGTTGTGGCAACCAGAAGGGCTAAGCCAGCGGCAGCCTCACAGGCCGAGAAGGTTAGTACTATGATGGGGGCTGCATAAGAGGTGGTTGATTCATGGTGTAGTGTTCATAGTGAAAGGCCAATAAATAGGCCTAGTATTACTGTTTCTAGGCATAGTAGGGCTGATAACAAGTGTGAGCGATGGAAGATCAGGCCCATTATTCCTGTGAAGAATGTGCCGCCAAAGATGATGGTTAGAGCCATTGTAAGGGAGTCATGGATTTTAACCGTGATTCTCTGAGCCGAAATCAGAGGTCTTATATTTGGACTAACTGCCTATTGGGCTCATTCGAGGCCTCCTCGTAATCATTCATAGATTAGGCCTAGTGTAAGTAGCACTAGGATAACTACTGCCCACGTTAGGGTGTGGAGGGGGTTTGATAGTTGGATTGCTCAGGGTAGGGGTAGTAAAAGGGCAATTTCTAGATCAAACAGTAGAAACAGAATAGCTAATAGAAAGAAACGTAGGGAGAAGGGAAGTCGTGCTGATCCTCGTGGTTCACAGCCACATTCGTAGGGGGATAGTTTTTCGGTGTCGGGGTTTTTAAGGGGCAGTCAAAATGCTACTAGAATTAGAATCAGGGATAGGGCTGTAGCGAGGGTTAGCATGGTTATAATTAAATTCACTATCTTTCCTTGGATTTTAACCAGGACCGGGTGATTGGAAGTCACTTGTACTTTTTGATACTAGAAAGATATGAGCCTCATCAGTAAATGGAGACATATAGGAACAATCATACTACATCTACGAAATGTCAATATCAGGCGGCTGCTTCAAATCCAAAGTGGTGGTCTGATGTAAAATGATATTTAATTTGTCGTAATAAGCAGGTGGCAAGGAAAGTAGAGCCAATGATGACATGTAGTCCGTGGAATCCTGTTGCTACAAAGAATGTTGAGCCGTAGATTCCGTCTGCAATGGTGAATGGAGCTTCATAATATTCTATGGCTTGGAGAAGAGTAAAGTAGAATCCCAGCAGGATTGTCAGTGTAAGGGATTGAATTGCTTGTTTGCGTTCTCCCGCCATGAGGCTGTGATGGGCCCATGTAACCGTGATGCCGGATGCTAAAAGTACTGCGGTGTTAAGGAGTGGAACTTCGAATGGGTCTAGGGTTGTGATTCCGGTGGGAGGTCAGCATCCCCCTAGTTCGGGGGTAGGGGCGAGGCTGGAGTGGTAAAAGGCTCAGAAGAATCCTAAAAAGAAAAATACTTCGGAGGCAATAAAGAGGATTATGCCATATCGTAGGCCTTTTTGTACGGGGGGTGTGTGGTGGCCTTGAAATGTGCCTTCTCGTACGATATCTCGTCATCATTGGTACATTGTTAATATTATTAGTATTAGGCCCAGGGTTATTAGTGTGATATTGTGAAAATGGAATCAAATTGCTAAGCCTGATGTTGTTAAGAGGGCAGCTACTGCGCCGGTTAGGGGTCAGGGGCTTGGATCTACTATGTGATATGCGTGTGCTTGGTGGGTCATTATACGTTTTCTTGTAGGTAGAGGCTTAGTAGTAAGACAAATACGTAGGCTTGAATAATGGCTACTGCCACTTCTAGTAGTGTTAGTAATACTAATAGTGTGGCGGTGAGTATGGCTACTGTGGTTATTGTTGGTGCAAGTGTAATAGTTGCGGTTGAAATCAGTTGAATTAGTAGATGACCGGCTGTTAAATTGGCTGTTAATCGTACGCCTAAGGCTAAGGGTCGGATAAATAGGCTAATTGTTTCGATAATAATCAGGATGGGGATAAGTAGGGCAGGGGTTCCTTCTGGCAATAGATGGCCCAGGGCCACTGTTGGTTGATTTCGTAGTCCAATAATCACAGTTGCTAGTCATAGTGGGACAGCTAGGCCTATGTTCAAGGATAATTGGGTTGTGGGTGTAAATGTGTAGGGGAGTAATCCTATAATATTTAATGTGAGAATAAATATTATTAGGGAGGCCAGAATCATGGCTCATTTATGTCCTCCTTGATTTAGTGGTGTTAGTAATTGTTGTGTGAATATTTTAATGAATCAGCTTTGAAGGGATATAAGTCGATTGTTTTGATGTCGATTGGTTGGGGTGAGGATTAGGATTGAGGGTAATGTAAGGGCGATAGCGATTAGAGGAATTCCTAGATATGTGGGGCTTATGAATTGGTCGAATAGGTTTGGTGTCATGGTCAGTTTCAGGTGATTGATTCAAGTTTTTTAGTGTCTGGGGTTGTGATTTCATTTGTGAAGTTATAATTTAATACTTTATTAGGGAGTACTGTTAAGAAGATTAATCATGAGAGTGCAAGAATTATGAACCATGGGTCTGGATTTAATTGTGGCATGTCACTAGAGGTGGTTTGGGGCCACCAATCTTTAGCTTAAAAGGCTAATGCTTGTCCGTTTAGCTTTCTAATGAGGCGTCAAGTATTAGTGAAGATCAGCTTTCAAAATGTTTTAATGGGACGGCCTCTACGACGATGGGCATGAAGCTGTGGTTTGCGCCGCAGATTTCTGAACACTGTCCGTAAAATACCCCGGGGCGAGAGGTAATAAAAGATGTTTGATTGAGTCGTCCTGGGACGGCATCCATTTTGACCCCTAATGCGGGAACTGTTCAGGAGTGTAGGACATCTTCAGCTGAAACTAGTACTCGGATGGGTGATTCTATTGGAATTACCATTCGATGATCTGTTTCTAGCAGGCGGAATTGACCCGGAAGAAGGTCTTGTGTGGGGGTTATATAGGAGTCGAAGGTTAGATTTTCGTAGTCAGTGTATTCGTAGCTTCAGTATCATTGATGTCCTATAGCTTTCACGGTTAGGTGGGGGTCGTTGACTTCGTCTATTAGGTAAAGAATTCGTAAGGATGGGAGGGCAATTAAGATAAGGATCACTGCGGGTAGGATAGTTCATACAATTTCAATTTCTTGTGAGTCTAAAATGTATTTATTAGTAAGTTTAGTGGTTACTATTACAACAATAATGTATAGTACTAGAGTGCTAATCAGGAAAACAATTATTAAGGCATGGTCATGGAAGTGTAGAAGTTCTTCTATTATAGGGGAAGCTGCGTCTTGGAATCCCAGCTGAGAGGGGTGTGCCATTAAAGCTTTAAAGCCTGGGGATACGCAGGGTTTTAACCTGCAATTTCGTCTTGACAAGGCGATGTAGTGGTTTATACTAGTGTCCCGTTAAAGAAAGTGGCAGAGTGGTTATGCAGCTGGCTTGAAACTAGCTTATTGGGGTTCGATTCCCTTCTTTCTCGTTAATTTGAACTTGTACAAAGGCCGGCTCTTCAAATGTGTGGTAAGGGGGTGGGCATCCATGGAGTCATTCTACGTTTGTAGGGGTTAGTTCTACGGAGAGAACTTCTCGTTTGGCAGTAAAGGCCTCTCATAAGATGAATAGGAATATTACAACTGCTACTAGGGAGATAAGAGAGCCAATTGATGAGACAATATTTCATAGTGAGTAGGCATCTGGGTAGTCTGAGTACCGTCGTGGCATGCCCGCTAGCCCTAGAAAGTGTTGTGGGAAGAAGGTTAGGTTGACACCTACGAATATTGTGCTGAAGTGAATTTTTGTTCATGTGCTGTGCATTGTGTATCCTGTGAATAGGGGGAATCAGTGTACGAAGGCTCCCATGATGGCAAATACTGCCCCTATTGATAGAACATAATGGAAGTGGGCTACTACGTAATAGGTGTCATGCAGTACAATGTCTAAGGATGAGTTGGCTAATACGATTCCGGTTAGCCCTCCTACGGTGAAGAGGAAGATGAAGCCTAGGGCCCATAGTAAGGGGGTTTCTCATTTAATTGATCCTCCATGTAGGGTAGCAAGTCAGCTAAATACTTTTACACCCGTAGGGATTGCAATGATTATTGTTGCTGATGTAAAATATGCTCGAGTGTCTACGTCCATTCCTACTGTAAATATATGATGGGCTCAGACAATGAAGCCCAGGAGGCCGATAGCTATTATGGCTCAAACTATTCCTATATATCCAAAGGGTTCTTTTTTCCCAGCGTAGTAGGCTACGATGTGGGAGATTATCCCGAATCCTGGAAGAATTAGAATGTAGACTTCTGGATGTCCGAAAAATCAGAAGAGGTGTTGGTAAAGAATTGGGTCTCCTCCTCCTGAGGGGTCAAAGAAGGTGGTGTTTAGGTTTCGATCTGTTAGAAGCATTGTGATACCGGCAGCCAAGACTGGCAGTGAAAGTAGTAGAAGGACAGCTGTAATTAAGACGGCTCACACAAACAGGGGAGTTTGATACTGTGAGATTGCTGGAGGTTTCATATTAATAATTGTTGTGATGAAGTTGATGGCTCCTAAAATGGATGATACCCCTGCAAGATGTAGAGAGAAGATGGTTAGGTCTACGGAGGCTCCTGCATGTGCCAGGTTTCCGGCTAGGGGAGGGTAGACAGTTCAGCCTGTTCCTGCGCCTGCTTCAACTCCAGAAGAGGCTAGCAGTAGTAGAAAGGATGGGGGCAGGAGTCAGAAGCTTATATTATTTATTCGAGGGAATGCTATGTCGGGGGCTCCAATTATTAATGGAACGAGTCAGTTGCCGAACCCTCCGATCATGACGGGTATTACTATAAAGAAGATTATAACGAAGGCATGTGCAGTGACGATAACATTGTAAATCTGGTCGTCGCCTAGAAGGGCTCCCGGCTGGGCTAGCTCCGCTCGAATTAATAGGCTAAGGGCTGTGCCGACTATTCCGGCTCAGGCACCGAATACTAAATAGAGGGTGCCAATGTCTTTATGGTTGGTTGAGAAGAATCAGCGTGTGGTTGTCACAGGTAGGGTGGTCGAGAGTTTAGGCGGTGGATTGTAGCTCCATAAACAAAGGTTCAAATCCTTTTCCTATCAAGTTCCGTGGTGTATAACATTTCGGATTGCAAATCCGAAGAAGTAGGCTAACAGCCTACCGGGGCTTTCTCCGCCTCTTTTGAAGAAAGGCGGAGAAAGTAGATGAATGCTCGCTGGCTTGAGCGTCTAGCTGTTAACTAGGAGTTTGTAGGATCGAGGCCTTCTCATCTAGAAAGGCTTTAGCTTAATTAAAGTGTCTGAGTTGCATTCAGAAGATGTGGGATAGAGTCCCACAAGTCTTATACAGGGACTAGGAGGTTTTCACTCCTGCTTAAAGCTTTGAAGGCTTTCGGTCTAGGTTATCCTAAGTCTCTAGTTTATTAATGCTTGAGCTAATGGGGTTAGGGGCAGTAGTGTTAGGGTGGAGGCTATAAATGTGGCGAGTGGGGCGGAGCTTTTTTTGGTGTTTAGACGTCAAGGGGTGAATGAGTTATTTGTGTTAGGGGCGGTTGTTAGGATTATGGTGTAGCATAATCGTAAGTAGAAATAGAGACTTATGAGTGAGCTGAGTGCCAGGGTGACGGAGGTAAGGGGAAGGCCTTGTGCGGCGAGGTCTTGTAGGATTAATCATTTTGGTATGAATCCGGTTAATGGGGGAAGTCCGCCTAGGGATAGGAGTGTTAAGGAGGCGATGGCTGCTATGGCGGGTGCTTTAGTTCAGGTTATTGCTAATGTATTGATTTTTGTTGTGGATATTAGTTTAAATGTTAAGAAAGTTGCGGCTGTCATAAAAATGTATGTGGTTAGGGCCAGCATTGCTAGTTGCTGGTTAAATTGTGAAATCATGATAATTCATCCTAGGTGGGCGATTGATGAGTATGCTAGGATTTTTCGTAGCTGTGTTTGGTTTAGACCCCCTCAGCCTCCGATAATTACTGACAGGAGTCCTAGGGCAGTAAGTAGTTGTGGGGGGGCAAATTGGGCTATTTGAATAATTAGTGCGAATGGTGCTAGCTTTTGTCATGTGGCCAGGATAAGTCCTGTGGATAAGTCTAGTCCTTGTATGACTTGAGGTACTCATATGTGTATTGGGGCTAAACCTATTTTTAATGCTAGTGCTATTGTAATTGCGATAGTTGAGAATGGGTTTGTTGTGGAGTAGATATCTCATTCTCCGGTGATTCATGCGTTGGCTGTACTTGCAAAGAGGATGGTTGCTGCGGCGGCAGCTTGGGCTAAGAAATATTTGATGGTGGCTTCTGCTGCTCGAGGGCAGTGGGATTTAGCTATTAGTGGTAGTATTGCTAGTGTGTTTATTTCTAGGCCCATTCAGGCTAATATTCAATGGGAGGCGGATATTGTTAGGATGGTACCTAGAATTAAGCTGGTGAGTAGAATCAGGGTGATGAAAGGACTCATTTGGTAAGAGAAGGGTATTATCCTACATTTTTGGGGTATGGGCCCAAAAGCTTTATTAGCTTATCTTAACTAGAGAGTGGTGTAACGGGAGCACTTGGAGTTTTGATCTCCATAATATGGGTTCGATTCCCTTCTTTCTAAGGAGTCGGGAGGATTTTAGCCTCCATGTGTCACTCTATCAAAGTGGTCCTTGGGCATTCAGGCACGATTCCTGTCATTTTATATTTGTGGGGGTAAGCCGCTTAGTGATACGGGTATTGAGGTATGTCATAGGATGAGGGCTGTAGCTGCTGGGAGGAAGCTCTTTCATGCTAGATGTATTAATTGATCGTATCGGAATCGAGGGTATGAGGCTCGGACTCACAGGAATGTTATTGCTAAGAGAGCTGCTTTTATTATGATTACTGCGGTGGTTATAGGGGGGAAGGGGTTGTAGGTTGTACCTATAAATATTATTGCTGTAAATGTGTTTATTATTAGGATGTTGGCGTATTCGGCTAGGAAGAATAGGGCAAAGGGCCCTCCAGCATATTCAACGTTAAACCCTGATACAAGTTCTGATTCCCCTTCCGTTAGATCAAAGGGGGCTCGATTAGTTTCTGCTAACGTTGAAATATATCATATTGCGGCTAGGGGTCAGGCTGGAAGGGCAAATCATGTTGTTTCTTGGGAGGTGATGAATGTTTGTATGTTGAAGTCCCCGGAAAATATAATTATAGCTAACAGGATTAGTCCTAGGCTGATTTCGTATGAAATGGTTTGTGCGACTGCTCGTAGGGCTCCGATTAGTGCATATTTTGAGTTTGAGGCTCACCCTGAGCCCAGAATCGAGTAAACTGCTAGACTAGATAGGGCTATAATAAATAATGCACCTAGGTTCAGGTCTGTTAGAGCATGTGGTATGGGTAGAGGGGATCATATTATTATGGCTAGTGTTAAGGCTAGTGTAGGTGATGCTACGAATAAAAATGGGGAGGAAGTTGATGGGCGAACCGGTTCTTTGGTGAATAGTTTTGCTGCGTCTGCAAGCGGTTGAAAGATTCCCCATGGTCCAACTACATTTGGGCCTTTTCGTAGCTGTATATATCCTAAGATTTTTCGTTCGACTAAGGTTAGAAAGGCAACCCCCAGTAGTACTGAGACAATGTAGGTTAAGCAGTGCAGGAGTTGCAGTAGGGCGGGTATCAGTATTAAGGGGAGGATTTGAACCTCCGGTAGAAAGGACTTAGGTCTTTTGCAATTACCGGGCTCTGCCACCTTAATAATCTTATCTAGATTGTAGGTGATGCTCCCCTTATTTGATTTAGTTGTTTTCATTAAGTTGGGGTGGGGCATATTAATATCATGGGCCCCCTCTTTCCGGTCCTTTCGTACTAGGAAAAGTAGCGTTACAGATAGAAACTGACCTGGATTGCTCCGGTCTGAACTCAGATCACGTAGGACTTTAATCGTTGAACAAACGAACCCTTAATAACGGTTGCACCATTAGGATGTCCTGATCCAACATCGAGGTCGTAAACCCCCTTGTCGATATGGGCTCTGAAAGGGGATTGCGCTGTTATCCCTAGGGTAGCTTGGTTCGTTGTTCGGCGGGTGCCGGATCTTCGAGGTCAGAAGTTCTGTTATTTAGAGATGTCTCTCTTGATTTTAGGGGAGTGCCCCATCTGCGCGGTAGCTTTATTTTCTTCCGCGGTCGCCCCAACCAAAGACTAGGACCAATGTACTATTAGATTTAAACTGATGTTGGGTGTCATTGATATAGGTGGTCTAGCGTCTTAAGTTCCAAAGGGTCTTCTCGTCTTGTATGTTTATGCCCGCTTCTGCACGGGCAGATCAATTTCATTGACTTGAAAAGGGAGACAGTTAAGCCCTCGTCTTACCATTCATACAGGTCTCTATTTAAAAGACAAGTGATTGCGCTACCTTCGCACGGTTAAAAATACCGCGGCCGTTTAAAATTTTCACTGGGCAGGCATGACCTCCAATACTTTGATTTTTGCAGGAGGCGATGTTTTTGGTAAACAGGCGGGGCTCAGTGTTTGCCGAGTTCCTTCCTTTTCTTTTGGTCTTTCCTTTATTGCCTTCCAGTGTTGGGTTAACGATTGGGTTATGTGGGTGCTTCTTGGTGTTTGGTGTGACCACATTTCCCTCTGTGGCTTGGGTTCGGGTAATTGCTAGTGACGGGTTCGAACTAGCGTACACGTAGGCTTGGGAGAGGGGGGTTTCCCCCCTCTTATTACTCATTTTAGCATTATCTCTTCCATGTGGGCATGGGGCGGCCTAATATGGTTAGGGGTTTTAGATTAAGTATTTAAATAATAGAATTCAGTTTTGCTGGAGCTTTAACGCTTTCTGTTTAGGTGGCTGCTTTTGGGCCCACTAGAGCAGTATGTCTTGTTTAATATAATCTTTAACCTCCTGGTGAGGTTGTATCCTGTTTCTTAAGGGCTGTACCCCTTAGGAATAACTCTCGCATATTTCTCTGGCTCGTTAAATTGCAAGCTGTTTGGGTTGGCTCGAGTTGTTCGAGTAGCTTGAGGTTTTAAACTATTTGAGTTAAGGAGTGCGAGGCTGAACTCATATTCATTTCTTAGGCAACCAGCTATAACTAAGTTCGATAGGTCTGTCACCGCTACTCGGAGATCTTCCCACTCTTTTGCCACAGAGATGGGTTGGCCCTAGTTATAGGCTGTCTCGGAGTAGCTCACTTAGTTTCGGGGTGTTGAACTAAAGTTCGCTTTGCTCGGGGGTAGGTGGCTAAATCATGATGCAAAAGGTACGAGGGTTAATCTCTGCTTAGTTGTGCTTTAATGATTTGTTTCATTTCTTTTTCAGCGTTCCCTTGCGGTACTGTTACTATGGCTTGTGGGTGCCTTTTCTGTCTCACATACTGGGGCGGTAGAATGTTTTAGTTTGTATTATGTTGGTTTAATGTTGGGTAATTAATGGTGTGTGTTGTTTGGGTGTTTAAGCTAGCTGTTTGGCTCAGGGCGACCCAGTTTGCGTGGGTATCTTTTCCGTGTAAAGGAGATGTATTGCTATTATTACTACGTCCTGCTTATTCCAAGTACACCTTCCGGTACACTTACCATGTTACGACTTGCCTCCCCGTGTGGGCGGGATATGTTATTATGAATATTCAGATATGTGCATGGGGAGAGTGACGGGCGGTATGTGCACGTCTCAGAGCCTAATTCAAAAGAACTCTCTATTTTCTTTTTACTACTAAATCCACCTTTGTGGCACAGTATTTCAGGGTGCCGTTCGTATGCTCTGTTGTAGAAAATGTAGCCCATTTCTACCCACTCCGTACGCTACACCTCGACCTGACGTTTTTGGGTGGACCAATTTTGCTCACTGTTATACCTTTGCAGGGTAAGCTGACGACGGCGGTATATAGACGGTGCTAGACAAGGGGTGGTAAGGTTTAACGGGGATTATCGGTTTTAGAACAGGCTCCTCTAGGTGGTTCTGAGACACCGCCAAGTCCTTTGGGTTTTGAGCTGTGGCTTGTAGTACCCTGGCGAATGTGATGATACATATAAGGTTTAGGGCTAAGCATAGTGGGGTATCTAATCCCAGTTTGTTTCTTAGCTTTCGTGGGGTCAGGTAATTTTGTCTAAAGCTACTTTCGTGTTTGGGTTTCTTGCCTTCGAGAGGCTTATAACAGCTTAGAGGGTTTTTCAGCTTTATTTTATTTTACCCCTAACCACTCTTTACGCCGCGCTTATCAACTAGGGTCTTTCGTATAACCGCGGTGGCTGGCACGAATTTTACCGGCCCTCTTAGCCCTGACTAAGTCAAGTTTGCACTTATGGCTTAATGTAGATTACTGCTGAAATCCCTTGGGGGTGTGGCATAGCAAGGCGTCGTGGGCTGACTGAGGGTTGTGCCTGATACCTGCTCCTCATCTCCGGGCGGGAGGGACTGAGGGCATTCTCACTGGGATGCGGATACTTGCATGTATAAATTAGGCTAAAGCTGATAGTAAAGTCAGGACCAGGCCTTTGTGCCAGCGGAATTTTTTACGATTCAATCTTAACATCTTCAGTGTTGCGCTTTAAATTTAAGCTACGTTGGC